TTACAGTGTAACACTATAATATAGTGCAAATTCCAATTTTTAATTTTTCAATTTTCTGGCGTAAGTCTAATCTAGTAAGTGTGTCGTAAGTATGTAGGTCTTTTTAGTTTCGGGGGGGGACTAAAAAGTTAAGCGTACTGATAAGACGGTTGTTTTGGGGGGTAGGGGGGGTTTAACAAAAAAAATGGATGATATTCAAAGTAAGTATTCTTAGAAAAACTAGCTCCGGGGGGAAGTAGAATAGAATATGTTGCTTGTTTTAGGGAAAAAAAAATTTTATGTCTAACAAGCATTAATGTATAATCCTTTTTGTCTGCCTGTTAATTATGAATATGCAGGTATGCCCAGTCCTAGAGGCGAGTCCCGATTCCACTCTGAGATGTTGACTGAGATTTAAGAAAAAAAAAAATAAAGAATGTGATCCAGATCAGTTATGCTGGTCCTGGGCCATCTAATCTTTCAAGCATCCCTTGCAACCAGAGGTCTCTTAAAGATCAACAATAGTCCGTCTACTATAAATGTCCATAGATTCATAACCAGCTGCAGCAACCCAGATGTGGGTAACTCTACGATCGAGGTCCTAGAAAATTCGAAACGGGGATCTGGGTGGTCGGGTTGGTGGTTTCTCGCCTGAAAGTATGATTAAAAGTGATAAGTTACTAAAACACAGTCATGTGGAAAAGAGATTAATGTAATATTATGCATAGTATGTCATCTTGTTACATTTAATTAAAATTTGACAAGAGGTAGTTTAGAATTTATAATTCTGGCTTTGGGTGCCAGAGGCGAAAGTGTGAATCTTTCCTTCTTGAAAAATGTGTGTGTTTGATTGGCGGTGTCCGGATAAAAAAAATTGGGGCGTAAAAAAACTGGTAGCTCCTGGGCATAAAGAGTGGTGGAGCCTGGATGTAAAAAAAGTAGAATTATATGAAAAGTGGTGGAGCCTGGATAATTAAAAATGTTGTGTAAAATTTGTTGTTGATGGATCTGTGTCCGAAGAAGGGGTTAGTCTTCAGTTTCGGCTTACAAGACCGATGTTTTGTTTAAACTATTCGGGCATCATTTTATTAATTTATTTTCTCATATTCCTATTAGTGGGAGTATAACAATGAATAATGAAAAGTAGATGATTGAGGCAATTTGTCCAATTTCGATGAACGGGGGTTCTACTGGTTTTCCTCCGATTCAAGTGAGGATAAGCGTATTGGCTACTAAAGATCAAAATAGGATTTGTGAGAGAGGTCGGAATGTTATGCTGCGTTGTTTTGCTGTATGTAGTATCGGAAACACTATTAGAATTAAGATGGACATGAGCAATGCAATGACTCCCCCTAATTTGTTTGGGATAGATCGTAAAATGGCATAGGCGAATAAGAAGTATCATTCAGGTTGAATGTGTGGAGGGGTGATTAGTGGATTTGCCGGAGTAAAATTTTCTGGGTCACCGAGAAGGTTTGGTGTTAGTAAGGAAATTAGTAATAAAGTCAAGAGTATTAGTAGAAAGCCTAAAATGTCTTTATACGAGAAGTATGGGTGAAATACAATTTTGTCTGGGTTTGATGTTATTCCTGTTGGATTGTTTGATCCGGTTTCATGAAGAAAAAGCAGGTGGACGATGCTTGCTCCTGCAATTATAAAGGGGAATAAGAAGTGAAATGCGAAGAATCGGGTTAAAGTAGCTTTGTCTACTGAAAATCCGCCCCAAATTCATTGTACTAGTGCATGTCCTATATAGGGGATTGCTGATAGTAAATTTGTGATAACTGTAGCGCCTCAAAATGATATTTGGCCTCATGGGAGGACATATCCTACAAAAGCGGTGGCCATAACTAGGAGTAGTAGAATCACTCCGATATTTCAGGTCTCTTTAAATATATAGGATCCGTAGTATAAGCCTCGTCCGATGTGTAAATAGATACAGATGAAGAAAAATGAGGCTCCGTTGGCGTGGATATTTCGTACCAGTCAGCCATAATTCACGTCTCGGCAAATATGGGCTACTGATGAGAATGCCGATTGTGTATCTGCTGTATAGTGTATTGCAAGGAATAGTCCTGTAATAATTTGTGTAATTAGGCAAATTCCAAGGAGAGAGCCAAAATTTCATCAGTAGGAGATGTTTGATGGGGTTGGTAAATCAATGAATGAGTTATTAATAATTTTTAGTAGGGGGTGCGTTTTTCGTGTAATGTGGGCCATTGTTTTTATAGTTGAATACAACATTGATTTTTCAGGTCAAAGGTTTTGGTTAAAATCCAGGTAAAAATAATGATTTATTTAAGTTTTTTACTTATAATTGGTGTTTTGGTTGGTTTGATTGCTGTAGCTTCGAATCCTTCTCCTTATTTTGCTGCTTTTGGTTTAGTTTTGGCGGCTATTAGTGGTTGTTGTCTATTAGTTGATTTTGGGGTTTCTTTCTTATCTCTTGTATTACTTTTAATTTATTTGGGGGGCATATTGGTTGTTTTTGCGTATTCTGCTTCTCTTGCGGCAGAGCCTTACCCTGAGGCGTGGGGAAATTGATCTGTTGTAGTATATGTTAGTATTTATATTATATTGTTGGTTAGTGGGGCGATATGGGTTGGTTGTGATTATTCTATTGAGTGTCTATTTAGTGGGCAATATGTTGATTTTGGGGTGGTTGGGCATGATTGAGGAGGAGTTGGTGGAATATATTGTTTTGGAGGGGGATTGTTGGTGATTGTTGGTTGAGCCCTTCTTTTAACTTTATTTGTGGTATTAGAAATTACTCGAGGGGTGGCTCGGGGTGCCTTACGGGCTGTAAGAGAGAATAATAATTAGTAACGCATTGGTTAGAAATAACATTATATATGTTTTGATTATCCCTGTTTGAAGATTTGTTGTGGTTTTGATAGGTGGCAGTATTTGGTTTGATGTGCCTTTGGGGCCTGATTTTTCATACCATAAAATATCGGTGATATGTGTTGAAATATTTTGTCCGAAGCTTAGTTTTGTTTTTGGTGTTAATCGATGAAGTAACATTGGGTAAAAAGCTAGTATGTTCGAGAAGGTATATATGTTTGTCTTTTGTTTGGTTGAAAAGTTTGCAATATCAATTGCTATAAGAAGGCCTATTAGAGTTACTAAGAGTGCTGTTAGTTTTAAGGTGGCTGGTATTGTTATAATTTGTGTTTTTATAGGGGCGGTATAATTAATAATAAGTAGCCCAGCAATTATGCTTCCTCACGCTAGGCGTGTGAGGGGGTTAAGGATTAAATAATTATTTTCATTAATTGGGAGAGCTGTGGGTGAGCGTGGGGTGTCTATTGACGAAAAGAAGATGATTCGAAAACTGTATACGGCTGTAAAGGAGGTTGCAATTAGAGTTAAGATTAAAGCTCATGTATTTAAGTGAGAGGTATTTATTGCTTCAATAATAGCATCTTTCGAGAAGAATCCTGATAGATAAGGGGTTCCTGTGAGTGCTAGGCTTCCAATTGTTAAACAAGTTGTAGTAGTGGGTAATATTTTTTGAAGCCCTCCTATTTTTCGGATATCCTGTTCATCATTTAGACTATGAATAATGGATGCTGAGCAAAGGAATAATATTGCTTTAAAAAAGGCGTGGGTACAAATGTGGAAGAAAGCTAATTGCGGTTGATTAAGGCCAATTGTTACTATTATAAGGCCGAGTTGGCTGGATGTTGAGAATGCTACGATCTTCTTAATGTCATTTTGTGTTAAGGCGCATGTGGCGGTAAATAGTGTTGTTAAGGCTCCTAAACATAGGCAGATTGAGAGGGCTGTCTTATTTTGTTCAATTATTGGTTGAAATCGGATTAATAAAAAAATTCCGGCTACTACTATGGTACTTGAGTGGAGTAGGGCTGATACTGGTGTTGGGCCTTCTATGGCTGCAGGGAGTCATGGGTGTAGGCCGAATTGAGCGGATTTTCCTATTGCTGCTAGGATTAGTCCTAGTAAAGGAATGATTGATTCTTCGTTAAATATTATAAATATTTGTTGTAGTTCTCAGGAGTTTGTATTCATTGATAGTCATGCTATGCTTAAAATTAGGCCAATATCTCCAATTCGATTATATATTACTGCCTGTATGGCGGCGGTGTTTGCATCTGCCCGGGCATATCATCATCCGATTAATAAGAATGATATAATTCCTACCCCTTCTCATCCGATAAATAGTTGAAATATGTTGTTGGCTGTTACTAGGATAATTATTGCTAAAAGAAATGTTAATAGGTATTTGAAAAATCGATTAATTTCTAGGTCGGAATGTATATATCATATTGCGAATTCTAGGATGGACCATGTAACAAATAGAGCAATAGGCATAAAGAGAACTGAGTACTGGTCAATTTTAATGCTAGATGTAATATCAAAATTGTAAATTGTTATTCATATAAAGTTGATTGTTGTTGATTCTAGTCCTGTATTTATGAAAATTAATATTGGTAGGAGGGCTAGTAGAAAGGAATGTTTTACTGAAGTTTTTACTGTGATTGGCCATGTTTTTGGTATTTTTGCAACGGCTGATGTCATTAGGGGGATAATTAGTAAAATTAGTGTTAGGATGAATGAGGAGTTAAATAGTAGTATTTGATTCATAACTTTTACTTGGAGTTGCACCAAGAGTTCTTGGTTCCTAAGACCAATGGATTGCTATTATCCTTTAAAAGTAAGAAGGCTGTGGATTTTAACCTCAGGGTCAGATAATTAGCAGTCTCCGTGTTTCTTTACCCTTCTTGGTGCGTAGAAAGAGTTTAACTTTCATTTTTAGAGTCACAGTCTAAGATTTTTTTAAATTATATGCACATGAGAATAGGCCTGATACCAGGGCAGGCTTGAGGATTAGCAGAAGTATTGGCATTAAATGTATTGTTATAAGGAGGTGTTCTCGAGTGTATGAGGGGCATATTAGATTTAAATGTAGGGGAGTTGGGCCTCGTTGTGTTATAAGGTATATATAGAGGGTGTAGGATGCCGTAATTAGAGTTCCGATGCCTGTAATTAAGATTGTTCAAGGGGACCAGTTAAATATTGAGACCATAATTGTTAGTTCACCTCATAAATTTATTGATGGGGGTAGGGCTATGTTTGACAAGTTTGTTAGAAGTCATCATGTAGCCATAAGGGGTAGAATTGTTTGGGCGCCACGCACTAAGAGGAGGGTTCGAGTGTGTGTTCGTTCATAATTTAGGTTTGCTAGGCAGAATAGGGCAGATGAAATTAGTCCGTGTGAGATCATTAAAATAATAGCTCCTGTGAGGCCTCATGGGGTTTGGATTATAGTAGCGGCAATTACTAGTCCCATGTGGCTTACAGATGAGTATGCAATCAATGATTTTAGGTCGGTTTGTCGTATGCAAATTAAACTTGTCATTACTACGCCTCAAAGGGCTAAGACAATAAATGGATATGATATTTCTTTTGTTAGGGGGGTTAAGATGGTAGTAATTCGAATGATGCCATATCCTCCTAGCTTTAGTAGGACTGCTGCTAGAATTATTGATCCAGCAATTGGGGCCTCTACGTGTGCTTTTGGCAGTCAGAGGTGAACCCCATATAATGGCATTTTTACTATGAATGCTAGCAGGCAAGCTAGTCAGAGAATTTTGTTTGTGTAATTTTGTATTATTATTGGCTCTATTATATTAATTAGGGTTAAAGATAAGGAACCTAGAGATGTTTGAAGTACTAGTAAAGCTACAAGTAGGGGTAATGAGCCTGCTAGGGTGTAGAATAAAAAGTATGTGCCTGCGTTTAATCGTTCGGTTTGATTTCCCCATCGTGTGATAATAATTAATGTTGGGATAAGTGTGGCTTCAAAGGCGATATAGAATATGATAAGCTCTGTTGAGGAAAATGCGATAATTAATGATGCTTGGAGCAGTGTTAATATAATTAGGTATATTCGTTGGCGGGGTAGTGGGTTGGTTTTTAGGTGGTTCTGGCTAGCTAGGGCTATTAGAGGTAAGAGCCAGCATGTTAATACTAGGAGGGGGGATGAGATGGGGTCAATTGTTATGTATATATTGGTTATTATTGAAAATTCAAATGGAATACTTAACCATATGAGGCTTAATGATGCAATAATGGAGCTGCCACTTATGAAGTGAGTTCATAGTCATTTTTGATTGGCTAATCAAGTTAGTGGGAGTAGCATAAGGGTTGGAATTAAGATTTTTAGCATTTTAGGAGATTTAAGTTTTTTAAATGGTCTGTTCCGTGAGTTCGGGTCGTTGCTACTATCAAGGCTAAGCCAGTACTGGCCTCACATGCGGAAAGGGTTAGTAGAAGCATTGGGAGGGAGAAGTGGAACCCTGTGTCTATTTGAGCGGCTCATAGAGAGATGGCAATAAATATTGTTAATATTATTCCTTCTAGACATAAAAGAGTTAATAAAAAGTGTGTTCGGTGTATTATTAAGCCAGTAACACTTAGTGAAAATGCTGATATAATTGTAAATAGTGTTGAGGACATAAAGTATTTTTGGGGTTAAACCAAAATTTACTGAGTCGAAATCAGTATTCTTATTTAGATTAAATACTTATTCGGCCCATTCTAAGCCTCCTTGGGTCCACTCATACATTAGGCCTAGTGTAAGTAAAAGTAAAATAATTGTTGACCAAAGTAGTGTACTTGTTGGGGACACTTGTGAGGCTCATGGGGTTGGTAGGAGAAGGGCAATTTCTAAGTCAAATAAGAGGAAGAGAATAGCAATTAGGAAGAATCGAATTGAAAAAGGGAGACGGGCAGAGCCGAGTGGGTCAAAGCCGCATTCATAGGGGGATAATTTTTCTGTGTCTGGGTTGGTTAATGGGAGTCAAAATCCCACAATAATTAGGATTGTGGATAAGGCTGTTGTGATAATAATTGTTAGTGTAATTAAGTTCATTGTCTTTTCTTAGGGTTTAACTAAGATCCAATGATTGGAAGTCATTTATACTTGTTGTACTAAAAAGACAAGATCCTCATCAATAGATAGAGATATAAAGGAATAGTCATACTACGTCGACGAAGTGTCAATATCATGCTGCTGCTTCAAAGCCAAAATGGTGATTTGAGGTAAAATGAAATTTAACTTGTCGTAGAAGGCAGACAGCTAAAAACAGGGATCCAATAATTACATGGAGGCCGTGAAATCCTGTTGCAACAAAAAAGGTAGAGCCATAAATTCCGTCTGCAATTGTAAATGGGGCTTCATAATATTCTATGGCTTGAAGGGCAGTGAAGTAGAGGCCTAAAATAATTGTTAGTAAGAGGGATTGAATGGCTTCTTTTCGATTTCCTTGTATAATGCTGTGGTGTGCTCATGTTACTGTAACTCCAGAAGCAAGTAGTACTGCAGTATTTAGTAGAGGGACTTCAAATGGGTCTAATGGCGTAATTCCTGTTGGGGGTCAGCATTCCCCTAGCTCTGGAGTAGGGGCAAGACTTGAGTTGTAAAATGCTCAGAAGAACCCTAAGAAGAAGAAAACTTCTGAGGTAATAAATAGGATTATCCCATATCGCAGTCCTTTTTGAACTGGTGGGGTGTGGTGTCCTTGAAATGTGCCTTCTCGGACAATGTCTCGTCATCATTGAAGTATTGTAAGTAATATAACTACTAATCCTAACGTTATTAGGGTTGTTGATCCAAAGTGGAACCATATTGCTAATCCAGAGGTTAAGAGAAGTGCTGCAATAGCTCCTGTAAGGGGTCAAGGGCTGGGGTCTACTATGTGATAGGCATGTGCTTGGTGGGCCATTATACGTTTTCTTGAAGGTATAGGCTTAGTAGGAGAATAAATACATAAGCTTGAATTATGGCTACTGCAATTTCTAATAATGTTAATAGTAAAAGGGTAATTATAGTCAGTAGGGATACTACAGGCATTAGTGGTATAAGTACTAGTACTGCTGTAGAGATTAGTTGAATTAATAGGTGACCAGCTGTAAGGTTAGCTGTTAGTCGAACTCCTAAGGCTAATGGTCGAATAAATAAGCTAATTGTTTCAATAATAATTAAAACTGGGATGAGGAGGGTTGGTGTCCCTTCTGGTAATATGTGTCCTAATGTTGCAGTGGGTTGGTTTCGAAGTCCTGTAAGAACTGTAGCTAACCATAGTGGGACAGCAAGTCCTAAATTTAGGGAGAGTTGTGTTGTTGGGGTAAAAGTATAGGGTAGAAGTCCTAGTAAATTAATTGTAATTAAAAACATTATTAAAGATGCTAATATTAATGATCAGCTATGCCCTTTAATGCTGATCGGGGATATAAGTTGTTTTGTGAAGGTGCTAAAAAATCAAGCTTGGACTGTTGATAGACGGTTATTTAGTCAATGGTTGGTTGGCTTTGGAAATAGAAGTCAAGGGAGTAATAATGCTAGGCCTGTTAATGGAATTCCTAGCGTTGTTGGACTTATAAATTGATCAAAGAAGCTTAGGCTCATGGTCAGTTTCAAGGTTGTGTTTTTGCTTTTTTAGTAGTTTGTAGGGTTGGGTCGTTTTGATGCTTAAAATTGTTAATCTTGGCTGTTATAATAATTAAATAAATAGTTCAGGATATTAAAAAGATGGCAAATCATGGGCCAGGGTTTAGTTGTGGCATGTCATTAAGGGTGGTTGGTGGTCACCGATCTTTAGCTTAAAAGGCTATTGCTTGTCCATGAAAGCTTCTTAATGATAATTCTAGTATTGATGAAGACCATTTTTGGAAATAATTTAGTGGTGTTGCTTCTACAACAATTGGTATAAAACTATGGTTGGCCCCACAAATCTCAGAGCATTGTCCATAGAAAATTCCTGGTCGTGATGCAATAAAGGTTGTCTGGTTAAGTCGCCCTGGAATGGCATCTGTTTTTACACCTATTGATGGGACTGCTCATGAGTGAAGGACGTCTTCTGCTGAAATTAGCATGCGGATTGGAGATTCTATTGGAACTACTATTCGATTATCTACCTCTAAAAGTCGAAATTGTCCTGTAGTTAAATCTTGAGTTGGTAATATATAGGAGTCAAATGCTAAGTCTTCATAGTTTGTAAATTCATAACTTCAATACCATTGGTGCCCAATTGCTTTAACTGTAAGATGGGGGTCACTAATTTCATCTATTAAATAAAGGATTCGTAAAGAGGGGAGAGCAATAACAATTAAAATAATTGCGGGTATGATTGTTCATACTATTTCAATTTCTTGTGCGTCTATTGCATTAGTGTTTGTTAACTTGGTTGTTATCATAGTTGTAATAATATAAAGTACCAGCGTGCTAATTAAGAAAACGGCTATTAGTGCGTGATCGTGAAAGTGTAGTAGTTCTTCTATAATGGGTGATGCTGCATCTTGAAAACCTAATTGTGATGGATGTGCCATATAAGATGTACAAGATTTAAACTAGTAATTAGGCCTTGACAAGGTCTTGTAATCTATTTTACTAACATCTTTAAGAAAGTGGTAGATTGGTTATACGATTAACTTGAAATTAATTTAGGGGGGTTCGACTCCTTCCTTTCTTGTTAGTGGGTTCGAGCTTGTACAAATGATGGCTCTTCAAATGTGTGATATGGTGGAGGACATCCATGTAGTCACTCGATATTTGTGGATGTAAGCTCGGTTGTTATTACTTCACGTTTAGATGCAAATGCTTCTCAAATAATAAATATTATTATAATTACGGCGACTAATGAGATTAGCGACCCGATTGATGAGACTGTGTTTCAAAGCGTGTACGCGTCTGGGTAGTCTGAATATCGGCGTGGTATTCCGGCAAGGCCAAGGAAGTGTTGGGGGAAGAATGTAAGGTTTACTCCAATAAATATTACCCCAAAGTGGATTTTAGATCAAGTTGAGTGAAGGGTATATCCTGAAAATAAAGGGAATCAGTGTACGAATCCTCCTATAATAGCAAAAACAGCACCTATAGACAGGACATAGTGAAAGTGAGCTACTACGTAGTATGTGTCGTGTAGAACAATGTCTAGAGAGGAGTTTGCTAATACAATACCTGTAAGACCGCCTACTGTAAATAAAAAAATAAAGCCTAGTGCTCATAGTATCGCAGCATCTCATTTAATTGATCCCCCGTGTATTGTTGCGAGTCAGCTAAACACTTTTACTCCAGTTGGAATTGCAATAATTATTGTGGCGGATGTGAAATAGGCTCGGGTGTCTACATTTAGGTCTACTGTAAACATGTGATGGGCCCATACGATAAACCCTAATAAGCCGATTGATATTATAGCTCAGACTATTCCTATATACCCAAATGGTTCTTTTTTTGCTGAATAGTATGTCACAATATGTGAGATTATACCAAATCCTGGTAAAATTAAAATGTATACCTCTGGGTGGCCGAAAAATCAAAATAAATGTTGATATAGTACAGGGTCTCCTCCTCCTGCCGGGTCAAAAAATGTAGTATTTAAATTCCGATCTGTTAATAGTATTGTGATTCCTGCTGCAAGTACCGGGAGAGAAAGAAGTAGAAGGATGGCAGTAATTAATACCGATCATACAAAGAGGGGGGTTTGATATTGAGTTATTGATGGGGGTTTTATGTTAATAGATGTGGTAATAAAATTAATTGCTCCTAAAATTGAAGACACTCCTGCGAGATGGAGGGAAAAAATTGTTAAGTCAACCGAGGCCCCTGCATGGGCAAGATTGCCGGCTAGCGGGGGATATACGGTCCATCCGGTACCTGCCCCGGCTTCTACGCCTGAGGAGGCTAGGAGAAGCAGAAATGAAGGGGGGAGGAGTCAAAAGCTTATATTGTTTATTCGGGGGAAAGCTATATCCGGGGCTCCAATTATAAGAGGAAGGAGTCAGTTTCCAAACCCCCCAATTATTACAGGCATTACCATAAAAAAAATTATTACAAAGGCATGGGCAGTAACGATTACATTATAAATCTGGTCATCTCCGAGGAGAGCGCCTGGTTGGCTGAGTTCAGCCCGGATTAATAAGCTTAGTGCTGTGCCGACTATGCCAGCTCAGGCACCAAAGATTAAGTATAGGGTGCCAATATCTTTATGATTAGTAGAAAATAGTCATCGGGTGATTATCACTGGTAAAGTGGCCGAAATAAGCGCAAGATTGTAGCCCTTGTTATAAAGGTTAAAGTCCTTTTTTTACCAAGCCCTGGGATGTCCAGCATATAAAATTGCAAATTTTAAAGAGCAGAATAGCTTCTGCCGGGGCTTCTCCCGCTTTTCCCCCCCCCAAAGCGGGAGAAGTAGATTAAAGCTCGCTGGATTGAGCGTTTAGCTGTTAACTAAAAGGGCGTAGGATAAAGGCCTACTAGTCTAGAGGGTCTTAGCTTAATTAAAGTGTTTGGGTTGCATTCAAAAGATGTGAGATAGAGTCTTGCAGGTCCTATCAAAGACTAGAAGGTTTTAACTCCTACTTAAGACTTTGAAGGCCTTTGGTCTTATTATCCTAAGTCTTTAGTTTATTATTGTCAGTAGTGTTGGGGCAATAGGTATTATTATTGTTGAAAGTACAATAAGGGTTGGGAGCATTAGTAGTTTATTGTTTTTTATTCGTCAGGTTAAGTTTGAGTTAGAAATATTGGGGGGGGAAGTTAGAGAAATAGTATAGGAGAGGCGCAGGTAGAAGAATAAGCTGAGTAAGGCGGATATGGCTATTATGGTTGATAGTGCTTCTAGGTGTTGTTTTGTTATTTCTTGTAAAATTAGTCATTTTGGTACGAAGCCTAAGGTTGGAGGGAGTCCTCCAAGGGCTATAAGGGTAATTATTGTAGATGCTGCTAATGTAGGTGTTTTCAGTCATGAAGTTGAGAGTTTGTTAATATTTGTGGAGTGTGTGGCTATTATTATAATAAATATGGAAGAGGTTAATATTAAATAAACTATTAAGTTTAATATTGTTAGGCTGGGGGCGAAAGATAAGATTAAAATTATTCATCCTAGATGTGCAATAGATGAATATGCTATAATTTTTCGTATTTGTGTCTGATTAAGGCCCCCTCATCCTCCAATAATTGTGGAAGCTAGTGCTATAATAATTAATAGATTTATATTTAGTTGATGATTAGTTATAATAAGTAGTGCTATAGGGGCTAGTTTTTGTCATGTTGAGAGGAGTAATCCTGTTATTAAGTTTAGTCCTTGTAGGACATCTGGTAGTCATAGGTGAAATGGTGCAATGCCTAGTTTAATTGCTAGGGCGATTGTTAGGACTGTTGTTGCTGTATTATTGCTTATGTTTATAATTGTTCATTCTCCTGTGGTTCATGCATTTATAGTTGTGGAAAATAGAATTAAGGCGGATGCTGTGGCTTGTGTTAAGAAGTATTTTGTTGCGGATTCTGTTGCTCGGGGGTGATGCATTTTGGTTATTAGTGGGACAATGGCTAGTGTATTAATTTCTAGTCCTATTCATGCAAGAAATCAATGAGAACTTGAAAGTGTAATAGTTGTTCCAATTGCTAGGCTTGATAACAATATGGATAATGCATAAGGGTTCATTAGTAAGAGAAGGGATTTAACCAACATATTTGGGGTATGGGCCCAAAAGCTTAATTAGCTTATCTTACTTTAAAAAGTGGTGTAGTGGAAGCACAAGGGGTTTTGATCTCCTTAGGGTAGGTTCAAGTCCTGTCTTTTTATGTAGGAGATGAGAGGGTTTGAACCTCTATAAGTCACTCTATCAAAGTGAGTCCTATCTTTCGGGCACATGTCCTATAGTAAAGGGGGGATGCCTGATATTATAATTGGTAAAGATACGTGTATGAGTGTTATTATAATTGTGATTGGTAAAAAATTTTTTCAGATTAAGTGTATTAGTTGATCATATCGAAATCGTGGGTAAGACGCTCGAGTCCATAAAAATACTATTGAGAGTGCGGATGCTTTAACAATTAGGTTTGTTGTTATTAATTCTGGTTGAAGGTGGTTTAGTGTAGTGCCAAGAAATAGAATTGTGGATAGTGTATTTATTAGTAGAATATTAGAGTATTCTGCTAGAAAGAAGAGTGCAAATGGGCTTCCTGCATATTCTACGTTAAATCCTGATACTAATTCAGATTCACCTTCTGTTAAATCGAAGGGGGCTCGGTTTGTTTCTGCTAGGGTTGAGATAAATCATATTGCTGCTATTGGCCATGCGGGAATTAAAAATCATAGGGGTTCTTGTGAGGTGTTAAAGTTTATTAGTGTGAAGCCCCCGGCTATTAAAATGAGGCAGAGGAGAATCAATCCCAGTGTGACTTCATAGGAGATAGTTTGTGCTACTGCGCGAAGTGCTCCGATTAGTGCATATTTTGAATTTGATGACCATCCTGACCCTAGAATTGTGTATACAGCTAGGCTTGATAATGCTAGTAAGAATAGTACTCCTAAGTTGAGGTTAGATAATATAAATGGCATGGGTAGGGGAATTCAGATTATTAAGGCGAGGGCTAGGGCTATTGTTGGTATTAGGAGGAAGAGGGTTTGTGAAGATGTTGATGGTCGAATTGGTTCTTTAATAAATAATTTTAGTCCATCTGCAATTGGTTGTAGAAGTCCTACTGGTCCTACAATATTAGGGCCTTTACGTAGTTGCATATATCCTAATACTTTTCGTTCTACTAAGGTGAGGAATGCAACTGCTAATAAGACTGGAATAATATATAATAAGGGATTGATGAGTGTTTGAAGAGTGTACATAGTTAGGAAGAGGAGTTGAACCTCTGGTGAAAGGGTTTAGGTCTTTTGCAATTACCTGGCTCTGCCATCCTAACTTGCTCTGTGCTAGAGGTGTATTATATGTCTTATTTTACTTGTTTTCAATAATATAAGAGCTTTGTTTTCAAGAGGCTCTATTTTTTCGGTCCTTTCGTACTAGAAAAAATTTTTTATAGATAGAAACTGACCTGGATTTCTCCGGTCTGAACTCAGATCACGTAGGGTTTTAATCGTTGAACAAACGAACCTTTAGTAGCGGCTGCACCATTAGGATGTCCTGATCCAACATCGAGGTCGTAAACCCATTCGTCGATATGGACTCTTAGAAAGGATTGCGCTGTTATCCCTAGGGTAACTTGGTTCGTTGGTCACTTAGTGGATCATTTATAATAAATGTTTTAATTCTTGAAGTGTAATTCTAAACTATTATCTCGGAGGATTATTTTTTCTCCGTGGTCGCCCCAACCGAAAATTTAAATTATAGCTAGTGTTATTGTTTTATCCGTGGATTTCTGTTTTAATGGTGTAGTTAATTTTATATTTAAAGCTCCATAGGGTCTTCTCGTCTTATATCTTTATTTCCGCTTCTGCACGGAAAGATAAATTTCATTGATTGGATTAAAGAGACAGTTGAACTTTCGTTTTGCCTTTCATACAGGTCTTTATTTAAAAGACAAGTGATTACGCTACCTTTGCACGGTCATGATACCGCGGCCGTTGAAATTGTCACTGGGCAGGCGGGACCTCTTATACTTTATATTGCAAGAGGCGATGTTTTTGGTAAACAGGCGAAGTTCTTGGTTGCCGAGTTCCTTTTTAATCTTTTAATCTTTCTTTTATGCCCCTGTGTTGGGTTAACGGTGAATTAAATTTATTTATCTTGTTGTGTGGTATGGTTGGTCGTTAATTATCAGTGATTTTTTCGTTCTGATTTACACATGCATAGAAAGAGGGGCGGCTCTTATTACTCATCCTAGTATAAACTCATCCATTATATGGATCGACTTGATTTTTTTTGTAAATTTAGATTTTTTATTGAAATAATAAGGTGTTATTAAGTTGAGCTTTGACGCTTTCTTGTGGTGGCTGCTTTTAAGCCTACGTGGCTAATTTCTTTAGTTAATATAATCTTTATTTATGTTGTAGGTTGTATCCTTTCTTAATAGAGCTGTACCTCTATTAAGTAACTTTAAAGTGCTATTTTAATTTTTTTATAATTTAAAGGCATTTTAAGCTGAACTAAAATTCATTTTTCAAGTAACCAGCTATCACTAGGCTCGTTAGGCTTATCACCTCTACTCAGAAGTCATCCCACTCTTTTGCCACAGAGACGGGTTGGCCCTAGTATGCTGCTTTTGAGTAGCTCGTCTAGTTTCGGGAAGGGTAGCTTTATTTCTTTTTGTTAGGTTTGACTTGCTAGACCATTATGCAAAAGGTACAAGTTTTAGTCTTTTCTTTTATTTGTTTTTGTTATTTATTTCATTTTTATTTCATCTTTCCTTTGCAGTACTTTTTCTATTGCTCAATGATAAATTTCTATCGCCTATACTATTTAATTAAATGGTTTGTTTAAGGGTTTGGTAGGTGTTTATTTATTTGTAGGCTAGAATTATAACTCAACTCAGTCCGAGTTTAACGGGCGTTTTCTTGGTGTAAGCAAGATGCTTTAATTAAGCCATGAGTTGATGTTCCAAGTTCACCTTCCGGTAGACTTACCATGTTACGACTTGCCTCTTCTTCTTTTTGGTTTTTGTTTATTTATGCTTTATTGTTATTTGAAGAGGGTGACGGGCGGTGTGTGCGCGCTCCATTGCCAGTTTAAAAAGAACACTCTTTTTTCTTTTTACTGCTAAATCCTCCTTTATAGTTCTATTTCACAAACTTTTCCGTGTTTTCTAGGTTAGAAAATGTAGCCCATTTCTTTCCATCTTATATGCTACACCTTGACCTGACGTTTTTATGTTTATAATTGTGCCTACTGTTTATCCTTTAAAGGGTGGGCTGGACGGTGGTATATAGGCTGTATTAGCAATAGATGGTGAGGTTTATCGTGGATTATCGATTATAGAACAGGCTCCTCTAGGGGGGATAGAGCACCGCCAAGTCCTTTGAGTTTTAAGCTGTTGCTCGTAGTACTCTGGCGGATAAATCAAAGTTTATGGTTAGGCATAGTGGGGTATCTAATCCCAGTTTGGGCCCTAGCTGTCGTGGGTTCAAGTTTATTTTAGTAGAACTACTTTCGATGCTGTATTTTTAAAAACTATTGTGTGCGACAACGTAGTTGGTTTTTAGTTCTATTTATCTTTATCTTTGTTTTTAACCACCCTTTGGGCCGATTTTATTAATTTGAGTCTTTCGTATAACCGCGGTGGCTGGCACGAGATTTACCGACTCTGTTAGCTATCACTGATTCAAGCTTGTGTCGCTTATTTTTCAATGTTTATCACTGCTGAGGTCCCTTGGGGGCGTGGCTAAACAAGATGTCTTTGGCAGGGGAAAGTGCCTGATATCCGCTCCTCCGGCACTTATTGGTGATAGAGGGCATTTTCACGGGAATGCTGATACTTGCATGTGTAAATGTAGCTAAAATTAATAATAAGGCTAGGACCAAACCTTTGTGTTTATGAGATGTTTTAAAATCTATCTTAGCATTTTCAGTGCTATGCTTTAATATAAGCTACATTAAC